ATGGAACATACATATCAATATGCGTGGATAATACCTTTTCTTCCACTTCCAGTTACTATGTCAATAGGATTTGGACTTCTACTTATTCCGACAGCAACAAAAAATATTCGTCGCATGTGGGCTTTTCCTAGTGTTTTACTCTTAAGTATAGCTATGGTGTTTTCAGCCAATCTGTCTATTCAACAAATAAATGGAAGTTTTATCTATCAATATCTATGGTCTTGGACCATCAATAATGATTTTTCCTTAGAGTTTGGATACTTGATCGATCCACTTACTTCTATTATGTCAATACTAATTACTACTGTTGGAATCATGGTTCTTATTTATAGTGACAAGTATATGTATCACGATCAAGGATATTTGAGATTTTTTGCTTATATGAGTTTTTTTAATACTTCTATGCTGGGATTAGTTACTAGTTCAAATTTGATACAAATTTATATTTTTTGGGAACTTGTGGGAATGTGTTCTTATTTATTAATAGGGTTTTGGTTCACACGACCAATTGCAGCAAGTGCTTGTCAAAAAGCTTTTGTAACTAATCGTGTAGGGGATTTTGGTTTATTGTTAGGAATCTTAGGTTTTTATTGGATAACAGGTAGTTTAGAATTTCGGTATTTGCTCGAAATAACTAATAACTTAATCCAAAATAATGGGGTCAATTCTTTATTTGCTACCTTGTGTGCTTCTTTATTATTCGTCGGTGCAGTTGCTAAATCCGCACAATTCCCCCTTCACGTATGGTTACCTGATGCTATGGAAGGACCCACTCCTATTTCGGCTCTTATACACGCTGCTACTATGGTAGCAGCAGGAATTTTTCTTGTAGCTCGGCTTCTTCCTCTTTTCATAGTCATACCTTATATAATGAATTTCATTTCTTTAATAGGTGTAATAACACTATTATTAGGGGCTACTTTGGCCCTTGCTCAAAGAGACATTAAAAAAAGCTTAGCCTATTCCACAATGTCTCAATTGGGTTATATTATGTTAGCTCTAGGTATAGGTTCTTATCGAGCTGCTTTATTCCATTTGATCACTCATGCCTATTCAAAAGCTTTATTGTTTTTGGGATCCGGATCTATTATTCATTCAATGGAACCTATTGTTGGATATTCACCAGATAAAAGTCAGAATATGGTTCTTATGGGTGGTTTAACAAGATATGTTCCAATTACAAGAACTACTTTTTTATTGGGTACACTTTCTCTTTGTGGTATTCCACCTCTTGCTTGTTTTTGGTCCAAAGATGACATTCTTAATGATAGTTGGTTGTATTCACCAATTTTCGCAGTAATAGCTTATTTCACAGCAGGATTAACCGCATTTTATATGTTTCGGGTATATTTACTTACCTTTGATGGGTATTTCCGCGTTCATTTTCAAAATTACAGTAGCACAAAAAATGGTTCCTTCTATTCCATATCTCTATGGGGAAAAGGAATTCCAAGAGGAGTCAATCCAAATTTACTTTTATCAACAATGAATAAAAAGGTTTCTTTTTTTGCAAAAGAAAGATCAAAAATTGATAATAATGTAAGAAATAGGATACGATACTTTAGTACTTACTTTGGAAATAAATACACTTCCATGTATCCTCACGAATCGGACAATACTATGCTATTTCCTCTTCTTGTATTAGTACTATTTACTTTGTTGGTTGGATCAATAGGAATTTCTTTTGATCAAGGAGTAATAGATTTTGATATATTATCGAAGTGGTTAACCCCATCAACAAATCTTTTACATTCAAGTTCTAATTATTCTGTAAATTTGAATGAATTTTTTACAAATGCAATTTTTTCGGTAAGTATAGCAATTTTCGGACTATTCATAGCATATATTTTATATGGATCCGCTTATTCATTTTTCCAGAATTTGGATTTAATCAATTCATTTTTAAAAGGGGGTCCTAAAAGAATTCTTGTGGACCGAATAAAAAATGTGATATACAATTGGTCATATAATCGTGGTTACATAGATATTTTTTATACTAGAGTTTTTACCGTGGGGATAAGAGGATTAACCAAACTAACTCAGTTTTTTGATAGACGTATAATTGATGGAATTACAAATGGTGTTGGTGTTGCAAGTTTTTTTATAGGGGAAGGGATTAAATATATGGGAGGTGGGCGAATCTCG